AAAGTAATATTTCCATTTATTCATCAGAAGAAACGTCCCTTTTAAAGCAAGAATTGATTTTCCTTGATACCTAACATAATGCATGAAAGGATCTTTGAACAACCATAAATTTGCTTGAAAAGCCCTGGGAAAGTGCTCTCTTTTTCCATAGAAATAAATTCGTTCAATAAGGGCTCCAGAAGATGTTGATCGTAAGTGAGAAGATTGGTTACGGAGAAAGAGGAAGCCGGATTCATATTCACATACATGAAAAGTATATAGGAAGAAGAATAATCTCTGATTTCTTTTTGATTTTGAAAAAGAAGAACTGGCTTTCTTTGAATTTGAAGTAATAAGACTATCCCAATTATGACACTGATGGAGAAAGAATCTTAATAAATGCAAAGAGGAAGCATCTTTTATCCAATAGCGAAGAGCCTGAACTAATATTTCCAGATGGGCTGGGTAAGGTATTAGTATATCTAATACATAATTTAAATGTGAAAAGTTGTCCTCTAAAAAAGAAAATATTGAATGAATTGATCGTAAATTTTCGGATTGAACTACCCCTTTCCTTTCTAGGGAAGATATTAATCGCAGAGACAATGGAATTTCCATAATGATTGAAGAAACCTCTGACATTATTTGCGAATAAAAATGATTGGTCTGCCCCAAAAAAGGAGTCTGTTTAGAGTCATTAACAGAAAGAATCAAATGATTCTGTTCATACATTCGAATGATTAAACGTTTCACAATAAGTAAGCTGGATTTATTGTCATAACCTGCATTTTCCAACAAAATTGATCTATTTAAACCATGATCATGAGCAAGTACATAAATATACTCCTGAAAGATAAGTGGATATAAGAAGTAGTGTTGTTGAGATCTATCTAGCCCTAAATAGCTTTGGAATTTATCCATTTGAAATTCTATTTAAATGAAATTCTATTTAAATGAAAGGTAGAGGATTTTGGGGGTTATAAATGATACATAGTGCGATACAGTCAAAACAAGGTATTATAGTACAAACCGAATAGATACCTCGGATCCAGATAAACTTATCAACAGATTCTCTATCATCTCTTTTTCCATTTAATTTTAAGTTTTTATTTTATGTTCGTTTTCCTTATAGGATGACAAGATGATTAGAAATCCTTTACTTTTTTCAACCCAATCGCTCTTTTGATTTTGGAAATTGATTTATCAATATACTGTTTCTTATACACATACATCTCCATTATTCCATTATAGAATGGAGAGTGGTAATATTTAGGATTCATTAAAAAATCAATAATATTTTTTCCTGGGAGAAAGCCTTCCCGTATTGGGCACTAATATTTTTTTAACGTCTAATTAGATCGGGTAATCATTCAAATTCAGAATGAAAGCTCGTTGCTTTTTCTTTCCCTATAATAAAAATGAAATTAATTGAAGCCGTGGGGCCCTATCCATTTATTAATTCGACCCAACTTGAAATTGACTTCGGTTTGCTCCCTTTCAATAATTTAAAGAAGGCTTTGTACCGAGCCGGAAAGAATAAAATATTCTCATAACTCTTAATTGATACGACATGCTATTTTTTCCATTCATTCCCTTTCAGGATCAGTCGCGGTCTTCCAAACTTTACCGATAGTATGGACGAATCCCTCGCTTCATCTAAATGTGTAAAAGATCCTAGCCGCACTTAAAAGCCGAGTACTCTACCATTGAGTTAGCAACCCAAATATAAAAGGGTATGTAGATACAATCAGAATAAAACAAAATTATTAAATTAAAGCATTACTCTACGAAATAAAAAATCTAAAAAAAATTTCTACTCTATTCAATTTTTCTACTCTATTTGGAACATAAAAATGACTAAATCAGAATCAGATGAAAAAATAAAAAATTGCCCGACCAAAAAAATAAATAAATGTAAAAATGGTAGAACATCCCCTATTTCTATGTTATCCACTTTTTCAATCAAAAATCCGGGTATCAAAGCTAATCCAACGAACCCATCATTTGAATCAACAAGTAAAAATAAAAAAGAAAACCTATGGGACGGAAATAAATAGATCTGCTTATCACGATGAATTATATTTGTTCGATACAACGTTGTCAACATAAAGGTTAAGAAAAGAATACGATGAAAAAATACAAAAACTTAAATTGAATAATAGTAAAAAAAAGGACTTGTGTTGGATTGGCACTGCATATACCTATATTTATATACTAAATTTTGAGTTTTTAGATTAGATGGAGAATAAAATTATAGAATAAAGAACTTCTATTCCTTGTTTGTTACTTGGTATTAGAGTTCAAATGAAAACCACCCGATTACAGGTAATGCCATAATTTTCTATTTTTTGAGGATCAATCAAATACGGTTTCCTTAGAAAAAGATTCTATAGAAAAGGATTCTATAAAAGCAATGAGAAATAGATACGAATAGACCAAGAAAGGAAATAAAAAAACATAGTATAGAAAAGATATCCAAAATGATATAGAAATCACTATCCTACCCTTAGTTTTTATTTCCTTAATTTAATTTTGTTTGATTAGGGCAAAGTTACTTAAAAACCTCTGCCTTTTTTAAAATATCCTGAACAGTTCCTGTAGGCTGAGCGCCTTTTTCAAGGAAATAGAGAATAGCGGGAACGTTTAAATAAGTTTGATTCTTGATCGGATCATAAAAACCCACTTTCCGAAGATCTCTTCCTTCTCTTCGAGATCGAACATCAATTGCAACGATTCGATAGACGGCTCATCGGGATAGATGTAGATGAAAAAGAACCCCCCCCTAGAACCGTATAGGAAGTTTTCTCCTCGTACGGCTCGAGAAAAAATGATTCGAAGTTTTATCTATGGATAAAATTTGATTAGAATAAATAGGAAAGGAATCCGTAAAATAAATTAATAAATTCTATAATTTCAATTTCACTCATTTTTATTTAGCTTACTTCCTGAAGAAGAAAAAATCATTTGTACTCATAACTCAAGTTCAATAATATAATATCTCAAATATCTTAAAGAAAAATCTTTAATTTAACTTTAATTTAATATATATATTTTTTTTTGAGTGGTCTTTAACCCACCCTTTTTGTCTCGTTTAAAATCTATTTTGATTCGTTATTCGGATCCGTGAGACAATTGAAGCGGTGTTTCCTTGTTCTGGGATCCTTTATCTTTGTTTTAAATCATTGGGTTTAGACATTACTTCGGTGCTTCTTAATCCTTTCAAAATGGTAGCAACATACCCCTTTTGCGATTTCTTTCTATCAAAGAATCATACCGACGGTTGATTCGTGCGCGATACACTGCGTATCGAAAAAGTTTTAGCCGTTCCAACAAATTTTTTGAATTGAAAAATTGCTCGAATCGGATCCTTTCGATTTCTATATCGAAGATATCGAAGATATACTTACGAAGTTGTTCCAATTTATGAATTGGCATTAACCCTAGATCGTTGCCCCTGAGAAATTAATCAATACTTTCTACTCGAGCTCCATCATGAACTATTTACATTACAACCCAATAAAAAAAAAGAAGGGCTCTAGTAGAATAGAACAAATGACGTCGAGCCAAGAGCACCTTCATTCCTATATAAAATGGTGGATGTAAGAAAAAGAATCCACACCAGATCGTGTCCTTCAAGTCGCACGTTGCTTTCTACCGCATCGTTTTAAACGAAGTTTTACCATAACATTCCTCTAATTTGGAACCAGTACGGAATTGATTCAATTATGGAATCATGAATAGTCATTGGTTCAGTCGGTACAGAGACAAAGTAATTTATATTTTTTCTTATCTACATAGATAATAAAGATTTTTCTGAAGAAATATTAGCAAGACCCCAGCTTTTTTGTATGAATGGAACGTTTTTTTATAAATATCTATTTCAAAAAAATATCTAACAGAAATATCTAGAAATCTAAACTAAATAGATATAGAAATAACATAACTAACAGAAATCACACGAAAAAATAAATTCTATTTTACTCTGCCTCTTCAAGTGACTCAATAAGATAGACCGGCCCATTTCCAACTTCCCAAAGAGTCAACCCATAAGGAATCATTACAAATCTTGATACTTGAAAAAGTTTCCAACTTCTACATCATTATTTGAGTCAAGTTTTACAGTAAAGACTCCCTTTTATTATCATTATCATAAGAAAAAAGAAAGAAAAATCTCTGTTTCTTTTCGAATGGAATTGTCAATGATGTAAAGCAAATAAGCTAAATCAAACAATAAAAAAATATCGAAAATATATATCATATCATTGTTAAATAAAATATTTTAGGGATGCCAATTCCTTTTCACAAAAAGGGAAACACTATTGTCACTGAAACAGGATAAGAATACATACCTATAGGTTAAGCGCTTCCTCTTTTATATGTATTTTCATTTCATATTTTTTTTTAACCTGATGAGGTTAAGTAATCTTTCTACAACTATGATCTACGGCCCATCTTAGCTTTATCTGGGTCACAAAGGGGTTCAGTTACTTTTGCATATCATTTGAACTCGATTTAGTTCAGTTTGTGAAAAACTCAGATATGCTTCCGCAAAGAATCATTCAAAATCAAAAAAGAAGGAGGAATAATATAATATTCTATGCAATATTAGACCTTGAAACAGAACCTCCTTGAACAAAAAACAAATATTAGGATACAATGGATACGCTCTGGGACGGAAGGATTCGAACCTCCGAATAGCGGGACCAAAACCCGTTGCCTTACCGCTTGGCTACGCCCCATTTCTATTTTTATTGGACACTAATACTAATAAAGAATAATATTGGTATTAAGTCTTCGTCAATTCCAGTCCAACTATCTAGAGAAACTCTTTTTTCTTTATCTTTATAGAATCTATTATAGATTCATGCTAGGATTTTGGCATGTGTATATCTAGAATTCAACTGAATTTATTGATCATTACATATAATTCAATTAAGATATTGTATGAAAGTATGATTTCTTCTATTCTCCTTTGAGAATTGGAGGATTTTTGATTGAGCAGAAAAAAAAAAGAAGGATTTTTTTGTTTACCTTACTTTCTTCATTTTTCCTTAACTCAATCAAAATGCAATTATTTCGACGAAAAAAAAGTCTGTTATGCTTAATATTTTTAGTTTGATCTGTCTTAATTCTGCCCTTTATCCGACTAGTCTTTTCTTCGCCAAATTGCCCGAAGCCTATGCTTTTTTGAATCCAATCGTAGATGTCATGCCAGTTATACCCCTGTTCTTTTTTCTTTTAGCCTTTGTTTGGCAAGCTGCTGTAAGTTTTCGATAAGAGCTTTAATACTATCCTAGAAAATTCATGATTTATTCGAGAAAAATTATAACAATTGATAAGATCAAATAAGTCTGACAGTATGAACCTTCGATTCAAACTCTCGGATAGTCGCGAGAAATCCGGCTCGCCCTATTTCCTTTCCCCATTTTAATCCTTTTTCGGGGAAATACCTTATGAGCTTAGGGTCCCTTAGAATATCTAATTGTGGGTATGAAAGTGATTTGTGGTAATTAAATTAAAGACTCTTATTACAAATTTCAACTTCATTTGATTTGAATTTCTGAACATTCTTTTCTATTTCTATAATTAATTTCTTGGTGTCAAAATAGGATATGTGATATAAAAGTGGAGGATCTATTATCTTTTCTCGTTTTTCTTTTTCAAAAAATGATCTTGGAGGTTGTGTAATGCTTACTCTCAAACTTTTCGTTTACACAGTAGTAATATTCTTTGTTTCTCTCTTCATTTTTGGATTCCTATCCAATGATCCAGGACGTAATCCTGGACGTGAAGAATAAAATAAAAATTTAGTTTTTCTTGTTTGATTTTACAATTTTATTAATATTTTATTTTAGCTATTCCACATATTTAATTTAATTAGGAAAAAAAAATAAAAAGGGGTTTGCAAAAATTGAAAGAAAAAAATAGAAAGTCATCAACGGAAACGGAAAGAGAGGGATTCGAACCCTCGGTACGAATAACTCGTACAACGGATTAGCAATCCGCCGCTTTCGTCCACTCAGCCATCTCTCCCAATTGAAAAAGATAATTACTATGTTACATTACACATCAAGTAAGGATTAAATAAAGTATTTCTTTTACATTCTTTATCGTTATTATAGAATTAGCAATTCCATTTAGATGCTCGAAAGATCCAAATAGAATAGAAAGATAAATAAAGAAGACCTTCTTGCTTTTATTTTGTTCGAAGTGCCTTTTGGGCCTGGCCCGGTCAATACCCAGCCGGGCCTTTTTTTGTTCCAATGAATTCCCTTTTTTTGTTTATAGGCAACATACTCTAAATAGCCAATTTGGTATCTGTGTAAAAATTTCCCTTCTGGGGTTTACATATACTTATCATTTTTGTTATAATAGAATCCAGAAATTGAGAAGGATTTTTGATTCAAAAGAATCAATTAAGTATGTATCCATTTGTATTTTCTTATGTCATTAGGGAAATCAAATTTTAGCCAAGAATAAGTCACGAATTCTCAGTCAACGAATAGTTAACGGTTCCCTTTTGTCATAAATTTCGGCTTTTTTAAGCGAAAATAGACATTTTATTTTTCAATAGAAAGGTGAGTGGAAGTTTTTCGGCATTGTGGGAAGATACGATACAATCAATCGAGGGGGTAGATCAAATACATTACAATAAATAATAAATAAATTAAATACAATAAGAAAGGATAAAAACTTTTCTAATTTTTATACATAAATTTAGATTTAGAAAAAGGATTCAAAAAGGGATGCAAGATGCAAGTACAATAAACTAAAGTTTAGTAATCCAACCGAAAAAGAAAAAATTTTTCCTATTGTGTATCGTTTTGGCGGCATGGCCGAGTGGTAAGGCGGGGGACTGCAAATCCTTTTTCCCCAGTTCAAATCCGGGTGCCGCCTCATCAACAAATGAATCTAAATCTCTTATTCTGTTCTGCTGTCTTATTCTGTTCTGGGGATTTTGTAAAAGCTTGGAAATCCTTGAATCTAAAATTCAAAGAAAGATTATATTGGATGGATTTTTTTATAGTTTATAGAAAACAAAAAGTGCAAAAAAATTATTTTTTTTTTAGACCCGTCGTCAAGAGTATAATATACTATCTCCCAACTCCTTCAGAGAGACAATCGGGAAAGGGTACGAATTAGATCAAATAGGAAATAAAAGTATGTAATAGATAGCAATTTTTTTTACTTTGAAGGGCAAGAAAAAGGAATGGGTATCTTTTTTTATTACTAGATAGAATAGATGTTCCATTCCATTAGTAACATTCCCTTATAGTGTCATTGTATATTTTACTTGTATTTAGTCTTTCCCGATTAGAAATCATATAGGAATTTTTGAAATGGATTTATTTGACTGGTTCATCAATAGTGTTCGGCCAGAATCCCTTTTTGACTCTGGACCATTCATTCTACTATTATTAGTGAGCAATAATGGAATAATTCTATCATAGAGATAAGGGATATAATTCACATGGATATAGTAAGTCTCGCTTGGGCTGCTTTAATGGTAGTCTTTACATTTTCCCTTTCACTCGTAGTATGGGGAAGAAGTGGACTTTAGAAGCACTCCTAATTTAGTTAACGGTATCAATTGTTTTATAGATCGTTCTGCAACGCATTTTTTATTTAAATTGAAATAATTTTCAATTTAAATAAAAAGATCCTCATTTCAAAATTCCCTTGGATTCTAGTGGAGAAATGTATTCTATAACAGTAAAACGATTTTTTCAGATTCATCGGAATAAATAGATGTATCAAAGAAATAGAATCGGGTCCTACGTCAATTCCATATATGGATTAATAACTACATAGATTGAAGATAGAAGCTAATATAGTATAGCAACTTTATTAGAAAGTCAAGTACAATTTTATTTTATACATTACTATAACACTAATAGAGAGTATGATAAGAAAAAAATTTCTTTCTTACCATACTCTCGGATCTCATAGAATACCGCCGATTATACCCGTTGATTTCATTTAATAGAATACTTTTCTTTTGATTTCTTCAAATATGGATAAGAATTCAGAAGTCAAGTTTCATTCAAAGTAATTAATTGTTTTGACTGACTGTTTTTACGTAAATTATAAGTAGAAAGGCAGTAGGAACTAAAATGAACAGTGCAGTAGCAATAAATGCAAGAATATTTACTTCCATAATCTCATCGTTTTTTTATTTCACAATAACTCGGGATTTAATCCCATAGAGATGATAAATCTTTCACCTGTCAATTCAATGAATGCATTACCTATCGATGATCTTGAATCGGATCAATATCATATCATGAATAACAATATCTGAGCTATTAAATTAATTCGTCGTCGAGAATTGAATAGTATAACATACGAAGATCCTTTATCCATACCGAATCCAATCTTGGATTCCCGGACCGAGCAAAAATTCCTTTTTTATCCTTCTTTTCTGTTCTTTTTTTGTATGTAGTCAAACGAAGTATCATCTAACCACCCATCCGTTTCCATTAAAAACCCAAAAAGAGAGGAATTAGGTTCTAAATTTTAATGATCCAATTTTCTTTGGAAGACAAAGAAGTATGAGAAAGATGAGGCGCGGGATAAAAGATGGAATATTCTATCAACTTCACTATTTTAGTTATTTTCATTTTAGTTTAGGGTTTATTCTTTCTTTGACAGAATCCTGAAAAAAAAAAGATAGGAAACCTCTTCGGGATTCAATTATGCTCTCTGTCCCCTCTTTCACAGAAAATGGAGAGGCGAATTGATGTACTTATTGGATCCGTCGGGACTGACGGGGCTCGAACCCGCAACGTCCGCCTTGACAGGGCGGTGCTCTAGCCTATTGAACTACAATCCCAGGGAAATAAGAAGAGATCTAGCATAAAATTGGAATTCTTTTTTATTCTCTTGTATCAGGTAAGGTATTTCTTAAGAACAAGAGAGTTCTACCGTCTGATAGTAGATTGGCAAATTGTTGGGCCGAGCTGGATTTGAACCAGCGTAGACATATTGTCAACGAATTTACAGTCCGCCCCCATTAACCACTCGGGCATCGACCCAACGCCTAAATTTTTTAGACGTTCCATAATAAACTTCCTTTCGTCTACCAGGCAGACTTGACAAATACGGCTACGGATCATTTGATAGAAAATACCACTCCTATAGTCTTGAGTCTTGGTACACCCCCAGAGGGACTTGAACCCTCGTTTTCTCCGTGAAAGAGAGAGGTCGTAACCACTGGACCATAGGGGCCTACGGCCGCCTTCATAAATCAACTAGAAATAAAAGGTCCCGAGGGCCGGCCAAATAAAAAAACACTAGAATATGGGTAATAAGACAAATACCATAGGTAATAAGAAAAATACCTTGAGGTAATATAAAAATAGAATAGGAAAAACATAATAGGTAATAAGGCCTAGTAGGGTTACCTTATTAACTTTAACTTAATATAACTCAGGCCGAGATCCGTCTTTAGTAGATCCATAGTATATAAATCAAACGGAAAAACTCCTTAAGTATTCTGGGGGTTAGTTATTAGTTAATGGTAATCAAATCAAACTTTACCATTAAACTATATAACCTTGAAACTTTATTTCATTGGTCTTTCTCATCTTTATCTCTCTCATTCACAAAGGGTTATGCGTTGGATCCATGATCCTTCACTCTGCAGTAGATTCAAGATGGTTTACCAAAATAGGATTTGGTCGGTCAAATTATATTGACCCCTAAGTCATACTGTCAATTGACAACACGACAGGAGGGTAATAAAAGAACGGAGAAGACATAGATATAAAATAAATAAATTAGATAGATATATCTGCGTTAATAATAATAAATATTCATATCATATAGTTTTCTGGTATTCAATATTCAAGTAGATTAGAATATCAATCAAGTAGATTAGAATATCAATACCGTTATATTATACTATAAAAATAAATAAATAGAAAATAAATATAAAAAAAATAATATAATATTCTAAAAAAATCCCAAAGCATAGTAAGCCTAAGTGGGAGAATTCTGTTTCTAAGACTGTTTTATCAAT